GTTATTGTAGCTTAAAAAAATAAAGCACAGTATTGAAAATACTGAAATGGGCCGACAACGCCCCAAAAACATGAGAGTTTTGGTCCTGGACTTTCCGTTATTTATGATTAAGATTACACATGCAAGTATCCACACTCCAGTGAGTCCGCCCAATCACTATAGGAGCAGGCATCAGGCACAACCCATCTTATCAGCCCATAACGCCAAGATATCCACACCCACACGGGTATTCAGCAGTGACCAATATTAGGCTATGAGCTAACGCTCGACCTAGCTATACTCCAAGGAGTCGGCAAACTTCGTGCCAGCCGCCGCGGTTATACGAAGTGACTCCAAATAACGAACAGCGGCAAAAAGCGTGAACACACACATTCAACACACTAAGCATCAACTGGAACTAATACGTAAAACCAAAGCCCAATTTGAACACCAACACAGAGCTTAAACACTAGAATTCAAAACTCACGAAAACTGAGAAACAAACTAGGATTAGATACCCTACTATGCTCAATCGTAAACATCGATTTTACTTTGACCCGCCAGAGAACAACGAGCAAAGCTTAAAACCCAAAGGACTTGGCGGCGCTTCATATCACCCTAGAGGGGCCTGTCATATAATCGATAACCCACGATACACCTTACCACCTTTAGCCAGTACAGCCTATATACCGCCGTCGCCAGCCCATCTTGATAGAGGAATAAAATGGACCAAAAAGTATTTATACTCATACGACAGGTCAAGGTGTAGCTTATAAGATGGTAAATGATGGACCACATTGCTTAACAAAGCTATACCAAAACTGCACTGAAACACACACTTTAAGGTGAATTTAACAGTAAGACAAACAAGAAAATCTGTCTAAAGTATGCTCTGGAGCGTGCACACACCGCCCGTCACCCTACTTTACTCACAACCCACAAGCATATTACAACAACCAAAACAAGAGTAGGAAAGTCGTAACAAGGTAAGCGCACCGGAAGGTACGCTTGGAAGACAAAAAGTAGCTTAATCTAAAGCATTCGCCCTACAATTGAAAAATGTTGACGAGCCCAACCTTTTTGAGCTCGTGATTAAGCCCAAATACCTCCCCAAATTCTATCTAACCGCCACCCAAAACATTTGACCTGGACAGTAGATGCGATCGAAATCCGCCTAATCGACGCTATACAAACAGTACTGTGAAGGAAAAATGAAAAAGAGTGAAACCGTTAGCATAACTAAGCAGGGACTAAAACTCGTACCTTTTGCATCATGATTTAGCAAGTAAGCTAGACAAAGCGACCTACAGCCTTCCACCCCGAACACAAGTGATCTACTTCATGGCAGTTGAACCGAACTAACCCATCTCTGTAGCAATAGAGTGGGAAGACCAAGAAGTAGTCGGCCAAAAACCAAACGAACTTGTCGATAGCTGGTTATCCGACAAATGAATTGAAGTTCAAACCAGGCAACAAACCTTAACACACATAAAAAACTATTCTGCCTGGAAATAGCCAATGGGGGCACAGCTCCATAGGCACTGGATACAGCCAAAAATAGCGAGGAAAACCCACACCCATAAACCTGTAGGCCTTTAAACAGCCATCAATAAGTATCGCGTCACAGTAACTAAACCAAAAATACCACAAAAAATCTAATTCTCCTACTAAACCAACCGGATAATTCTACAATAATGTAGAAGAACTAATGCTAAAATGAGTAATTAGAACTATTTCTTTAGACAGAACTTTAAGTAACACCACACCCAACAGACCCAAAAAAGAAATATGATACACACTTAACAACACATTAAACACACTGTTAACCCAACACAGGACTGTCTATCCATAGGCTTAAAACCTTAAAAGGAACTCGGCAAACCCGTTCTCCAACTGTTTACCAAAAACATAGCTTCTAGCCAAACCAGTATTAGAAGTAACGCCTGCCCTGTGGAACCCTAAACGGCCGCGGCACAAAACCGTGCAAAGGTAGCACAATCACTTGTCCCTTAAATGAGGACCCGTATGAATGGCAACATGAGAGAAATCCTGTCTCCTAGGGTCGGCCAATGAAATTGATCTATCAGTACAAAAGCTGATATGTTTAAGCAAGACAAAAAGACCCTATGGAACTTTAACAAATTGATTATACACAATAAACACAATAGTTTCAGTTGGGATAACTTTAGAAAAAATAAACCTCTAACACCATCATAGACCAACCAGTCTATCACACCACATATGACCCAGTAACACTGACTAACGAAACAAGCTACCCTAGGGATAACAGCGCCACCTTCTCAAAGAGTTCATATCAACAAGAAGATCTACGACCTCGATGTTGGATCAGGGTACCCAGACGGTGCAGCAGCTGTCAACGGTTCGTTTGTTCAACGACTAACACCCTACGCGATCTGAGTTCAGACCGGAGTAATCCAGGTCGGCCTTTATCTGCTATTAAGCCTTTGCTAGTACGAAAGGACCGCTAAGACAAGATTAATGCTACTAGCACATCTTTCAAAAATACTGCATAAAACTTAATTACAAAAATATACCCAACCCAAAAAAAGGACCCAAAAAACCAGAACCTGGTGCCACATTAGGGTGGCATAGCTTGGTTATTGCAGAGGGCCTAAAACCCCCTGTCAGAAGTTCAACTCTTCTCCCTAACACATAAAAATATACCCCCTAATTATTAATATCACCAACCTTCTAACTACCTTTATCCCAATCCTAATCGCTGTAGCTTTCCTAACCCTACTCGAACGAAAAACCCTTAGCTATATACAACTACGAAAGGGGCCAAACATTGTTGGTCCACAAGGCATTCTCCAACCTATCACAGATGGCGTAAAACTCCTAATCAAAGAGCCAGTCCGACCTAAACAATCATCCCCAATCATATTTACTGCAGCTCCAACGTTAGCCCTAACCCTATCAATATTTATATGAACCCCAATTCCCCTGCCTAACCCCATCTTAACCCTCAATCTTGGCCTCCTACTATTAATAACCATCTCAAGTATAATAGTATATACTACTTTACTATCAGGATGAGCATCAAATTCAAAATACGCACTCATAGGTGCACTACGAGCAGTCGCCCAAATAATCTCATACGAAATCACTTTGGGCCTAATCCTAATATGCCTAACCATCCAAACAGGAAATTACAACCTAGAACTATTTACTACTACACAAGAAAAATCTTGATTGATTATAACAACCTGACCAATAATAATGATATGATACGTATCAACACTAGCAGAAACCAACCGAGCTCCATTTGACCTCACGGAAGGAGAATCAGAACTCGTATCCGGATTTAACGTAGAATACACTGGTGGCATATTTGCACTACTATTTTTATCAGAATACACCAACATTATTCTAATAAACGTCCTTACATGCATCCTATTCTTAAACTCAGGAAACATCCTATCTAACACATTCACACCAATCTTGATAATAAAAACACTGCTATTAACCATAGGATTCATTTGAACCCGAGCAGCATACCCACGATTCCGATACGATCAACTAATACAACTCTTATGAAAACAATTCTTACCCCTTACCCTATCTATATGCCTATTATACACAACAATTCCACTTACACTAGCAGCTCTACCATAGAGGGGGAGGAGTCGAACCAACATCAAAAAACTCAAAATTTTATATATTTCAATTATACTACCCTCTATAACACAAGGAAGCGTGCCCGAGAACAGGGGCTACTTTGATAGAGTAAATACAGAGTAACCAACCTCTCTCTTCCACTAGGATCTGCTAACATAAGCAATTGGGCCCATGCCCCAAAAATGATAACTTATATCTCCTAGTATTGAACCTATTTACCCAAATAATAGTGTTATCTGGCCTAACAACCGGAACCATTATCACCGCCTCCAGTAACCACTGACTATTAGCCTGATCAGGCCTTGAATTAAACATGCTATCCATACTAGCCATCATAATAAAACCTAAACACCCCCGAACCGCCGAAGCCACAATCAAATATTTCCTTACACAAGCAATCGCCTCCACCATAATACTATTTTCAGGCACAATAAATGCTATTCAAACTGGGCAATGAAACACTACACAAATAACAGACGAATATGCCTGTACAATACTTCTTTTAGCAATAACAATAAAAATTGGAGCAGCCCCAATTTACTTCTGACTACCAGAAGTCATACAGGGTACCACAACAATAACTGCCCTAATCATTGCCTCATGACAAAAAATTGCCCCAATCACTATCTTATTTATAACCTACAACCACCTACCACCAAAAATTACCATTCTAATCGCAATCACATCAGCAATCATCGGAGGATGAGGAAGCATTAACCAAACCCAAATACGAAAACTAATAGCATACTCATCAATCTCAAACTTAGGATGAACAATAGCAATCTTTACTATCTCCCCACACATTGCAATTCTTAATATCGCCATTTACATCACCATAATTATCCCTACATTCACAATTATAAAAAAAACATCCATAAAAACACTCCAAGACTCAACAACCATGTGAACCTCATCAACCACAGCCAACATTACACTAACATTAATGTTACTATCCATTAGCGGATTGCCCCCTCTAACAGGCTTCACTCCAAAACTCCTAATTCTAAATGAACTTGTCATACAAAATTTAACACCAATTGCAACAATAATAGCTATATTCTCATTAATCAGTACATTCTTTTATATCCGAACAACCTACATCACTACAATAACCACACCCCCAATCATAACATCAAACATAATAAAATGACGCCTTACTTCAATACAACAAAAATTAACATCAACACTAATCCCATTATCACTAATTTCTCTACCACTAACACCAACCCTAATACACATAATCTAGAAACTTAGGATAATACTTAAACCAGGGGCCTTCAAAGCCCCCAAAAAGAGTACCAACCTCTTAGTTTCTGACAGAAAGTCTGTTGAAACAACACAACACCTTATGAATGCAACTCAAACGCTCTAATTAAGCTAAGACTTCATGCCTACTTACAGGACTAGCAGGCCTTGATCCTACAAAAACTAGTTAACAGCTAGCCGCCCAAACCAGCGGGCATTAATCCAGTCTCCTTTTAGAAAAAAAAGGAGACTAAATCCAGGGTCTACTAAACCATATCCGGATTTGCACTCCGGACTTTTTACTGAATTAATTTCCTGGGGAGGGGGGAGTCTAACCCCATGAATAGATTTACAGTCTACCGCCTTTTATCGGCCACCTAACCATGTGACTACTTCGCTGACTTCTTTCAACCAACCACAAAGACATCGGTACCATGTATTTTTTATTTGGACTAGCCGCAGGACTTGTAGGAGCCACCTCAAGCCTACTAATACGTACAAAACTTGGTCAGCCAGGATTCTCCCTCGGAGACGACCACGCCTATAACGTCTTAATTACCCTCCACGGGTTAACCATAATTTTCTTCATAGTTATACCAATCATGATCGGGGGATTCGGAAATTGACTTGTACCTCTAATGCTTGGAGCACCTGACATGGCCTTTCCACGCATAAACAACATAAGCTTCTGGCTTCTTCCCCCATCATTCATGCTTCTATTAGCATCATCAAAAGCTGGTACCGGGGTTGGAACAGGATGAACTATTTACCCACCACTGTCTGGAAACATAGCACATTCAGGCCCATCCATAGATCTAGCAATCTTCTCACTACACCTAGCAGGAATCTCCTCTATTCTTGCCTCAATCAATTTTATTACAACTAGCATCAACATAAAACCACACCACATAGTCCTTTATAATCTACCCCTATTTGTATGATCCGTCATATTAACTGCAATTCTACTAATCCTAGCCCTACCAGTATTGGCTGCAGCCATCACAATACTCCTAACAGATCGAAACTTAAACACAGCATTCTTCGATCCTGTGGGGGGCGGAGATCCCGTACTATTCCAACACCTATTCTGATTCTTTGGACACCCAGAAGTATATATTCTCATCCTACCAGGATTTGGAATTATCTCGCATATTATCACACACTACTCATGTAAAAAAGAACCATTTGGATACATAAGCATGGTATGGGCCATACTAGCAATTACCATTCTAGGATTTATAGTATGGGCCCACCATATATTCACTGTAGGACTTGACATCGACACCCGAGCCTACTTCTCTGCAGCAACTATAACCATCGCTGTACCAACTGGAATTAAAGTATTTAGCTGAACAGCAACAATCTTTGGGGGTAAAATTAATTGAGAACCCCCAATACTCTGAGCCCTCGGATTTATGTATTTATTTACCATTGGAGGCCTAACAGGGATTACACTGTCTAACTCTACCTTAGATGTTTTACTTCACGACACCTACTACGTCGTAGCCCACTTCCACTACGTACTATCAATAGGTGCTGTATTCGCAATCATAGCAGGCACAGTCTATTGATTTCCACTAATTTCAGGGTATGCACTAAACAAAAAATTGGCATATTCACAATTTACCATCATATTCATTGGAGTTAATATTACCTTTTTTCCACAACATATACTAGGATTAGCAGGAATACCACGACGATATTCAGACTTTCCAGACGCCTATGCAATCTGAAATAACATCTCATCAACTGGAGCACTAATTTCTATACTAGGAGCACTAATAATAGTCACAATCCTATGAGAAGCAATAGTAAAAAAACGAAAAATCTTACGAACACTATCCGACACAACCATGATAGAATGAACACAAAAATGCCCACCCTTACGACACACCTTTGAAAATCCTCCAGCAATTTTACTACAAGGAAGGGAGGAATTGAACCCCCACCTTATGGTTTCAAGCCATACGCAGAACCTATCTCCTGCTACCTCCTTAAAGCCTTAGTAAAACATTACATAGCCCTGTCAGCACTAAATTATGGGTACCTACCTCCTAAACCCATAGGCTTTACATGGTAGAACCGATTCAATTATCACTACATGACGCCGCCTCCCCTGTAATAGAAGAACTTTTATTCTTTCACGACTACTCAATATTGATAATACTACTAATTGGAACCACCGTAATTATTGCACTAATAATTGCTTCAACCACAAAAACATACCACACCGCATTAACAGACGCAAATCACCTAGAATTTTTATGAACCTTATTACCAGTCATAATCTTACTATTTTTAGCAACCCCCTCAATACGAACCCTTTTTTTATTAGAAAACCAGGAAAGCCCAAACACTACAATTAAAGCAATCGGACACCAATGATACTGAAGCTACGAATACTCAGACTACGAAAACATCCTATTTGATTCTTATATAATCCAAGACCAAGACCTAGAAAAAGGTTCCCCACGACTTCTAGAAACTGATAATCGAATAGTATTTCCAATACAAACTCCAGTTCGACTACTAATCTCAGCAGAAGATGTTCTTCATTCATGAACACTTCCAGCTTTAGGGGTAAAAATTGATGCTGTCCCAGGACGATTAAACCAACTAATTATTTCTACTATACGGCCAGGAATCTTTTACGGCCAATGCTCAGAAATCTGTGGAGCGAACCACAGCTTTATGCCAATTTCAACAGAATCGGTACCAACAAAATACTTCGAAAAATGATTAGACAAAATAGCCTAACATTAAGAAGCTTGCATTAGCAACAGCCCTTTAATCTGTAGAAGGGGACCCTCCCCCTTAATGATTGCCACAACTAAACCCAACCCCATGACTGCTAATAATACTGACAACATGACTAGTGATTAACATCATAATAGCCCTAATCAAGAACATAAACTTGATTAAAACCCCACTAACAACAAAAATAAACATTAAAATAAAAACCTCTTGAGCCTGACCATGATAACAGAACTATTCGATCAATTTATAATCCCAGAACTGTGTGGCATCAAACTACTTCCAATTGCCATACTAATACCAACACTACTGGCCCACCCTCCACACCAAATCCGAATAAATCGACTAACATCATTAATTATAATACTAATTAAAAAAACTACAAAACATCTTTTCTCAACAATAAGCACATCCGCTTATACATGAACCCTCATCTTAATTACTACAATTATATTCATCTCTACAACAAACACTTTAGGACTTCTACCCTACACATTCACACCAACAACCCAACTATCTATAAATATGGCAATAGCAGTACCCCTATGAATAGCCACAGTCATAGTTGGACTACGAAACCAACCAACAAAATCACTAAGCCATTTTTTACCAGAAGGAACACCAACCCCACTCATCCCAGCCCTTATCATTATTGAAACAATTAGTCTATTTATTCGCCCTCTAGCCCTGGGTGTACGACTCACAGCCAACCTAACTGCCGGACACCTCCTAATTCAACTCATCTCAATAGCAGCTATAAAAACTAACCTAACTTTATTTCCAACTATTATAGGAACTCTAATTCTACTGACAACTCTTGAAGTGGCCGTAGCCTTAATTCAAGCCTACGTATTCACACTGCTACTAAGCCTGTACCTACAAGAAAACACACACTAATGAATAATCAAATACACCCATTTCATATAGTAAACGAAAGTCCTTGACCAATTCTAGGGTCAATAGCCCTATTCACCATAGCCTGTGGCCTAGCAACCTGAATACACTATAAAACTTTAACACTTCTTAACCTTGGCCTTACTGCAACATTACTGACATCCTACCAGTGATGACGAGATGTTGTACGAGAAAGTACATTTCAAGGACATCACACAATAAAAGTCCAAACAGGCCTACGATATGGAATAATCCTATTTATCACATCAGAAGTCCTATTCTTCTTTGGATTTTTCTGAACATTTTATTTCGCCAGCACCAACCCAGACCACGCACTAGGACTCCAATGACCACCAAAAGGCATTAAACCTCTTAATCCAGTTGATGTCCCCCTCCTTAACACTATAATTTTACTAGCCTCAGGCATAACCGTTACATGATCACACCACTCAATCATAGCTGGACTTAAAAAAAATACCTCCTGGTCTCTATTAATAACCGTAATACTAGGACTCTACTTTACACTACTACAAGCCTCAGAATACTACGATACAATATTCTCAATCTCAGATGGAGCCTACGGAGCAACGTTCTTTGTAGCCACAGGATTTCACGGGCTTCACGTTATAATCGGAACTACCTTCTTAATTATTTGCCTAATACGACAAATACACCTCCACTTCACAACAAAACACTACTTTGGGTTTGAAGCCGCCGCCTGATATTGACACTTTGTTGATGTAGTTTGAATTTTTTTATACGCATCAATCTATTGATGAGGCTCATATTCTTCTAGTATAACATATTACAATTGACTTCCACTCAATTAATCTTGGCTTCAAGGAAGAATAATTAACCTAATAACTACCCTAATCACCTCACTACTAATTCCAATACTACTAATCCTTATTAGCCACTGAATTCCACAAATACTCCCAGACACAGAAAAACTATCACCGTACGAATGTGGATTTGACCCACTAGGCAATGCACGCCTTCCATTCTCACTACAATTTTTTCTCATCGCAATTTTTTTCCTCATCTTCGATCTAGAAATTGCTCTACTCCTTCCACTACCATGAGCAATCAACTCTACAACCCCAAAAATAACCACTATCTGAACGTTTACAATCATTACACTACTTACACTAGGATTAGTGTATGAATGAACTCAAGGAGCCCTAGAATGAACAAAAACCTAAGGAATGAGTTTTTAAAAATAACTGCTTTCGAACCAGTCGTTTTAGGTTTCAACCCTAAATTCCTAAGTGAATCAGCTTCTATACACAACATTCTCACTAACAATACTAGGCACACTAATTAACCGAACACACTTTTTAACAACTCTACTATGTATAGAGGGAATAATAGTAACATTATTTACTATAATAACAATCACCCTCTCTAACACAGACATAACTTCAACTACAAGCATGCCAATTATATTAATCACTTTAGGCGCTTGCGAAGCAAGTACAGGACTAGCACTTCTAGTCACCACAACCAATACACACACCAATGACCATATAAAAAACTTTAAACTATTAAAATGCTAAAAATCCTAATCCCAACCATTATATTAGTCCCATCAGCCACCCTCATCAAAAAAAATATACTTCACCTATCACTGTTAACCTATTCAACTATTCTGGCAACCCTAAGCTTACAATGACTAAAACCCCCTTTAACTCTAATCAAACACTCTAATCCATACCTTTCAATCGACCAGATTTCAGCCCCACTGTTAACACTATCTTACTGACTTCTACCTATTGCAATTCTAGCTAGCCAGAACCACCTAAAACATACAACACAAATACAAACACGAATATTCCTCACATGCTTAACCTCACTTCAAACACTATTAACTCTAGCCCTCTCTTCAACAAACCTTATCCTCTTTTTTATTATATTTGAAGCCACCTTAATCCCAACAATAATTATTATTACACGCTGAGGAAGTCAAAAGGAACGACTAACCGCAGGAATATATTTTATATTTTACACCTTAATCAGCTCAATACCCCTCTTAATTGCACTTTTAATAATAAATTACCAAATAAACAATCTCAATATCATTTTAATACCAACAACCAACAAACCCAACACAATCTTATGACTAGCATGCACAATAGCCTTCATAGTAAAAATACCACTATATGGACTTCACCTATGACTACCAAAAGCCCATGTAGAAGCCCCCATCGCAGGCTCCATAGTTTTAGCAGCAATCCTACTAAAACTTGGAGGCTACGGAATAATACGAATTTCACCCATGCTATGCCTAACTAAAACACTATATTACCCCTTCATCATTATAGCTCTATGGGGGATAATCATAACTAGCCTAATCTGCCTACGACAACCAGACCTAAAATCACTCATCGCATACTCATCTGTCAGCCACATGGGCCTGGTAGTTGCAGCCACAATAATCCAAACACCATCCAGCCTCACCGGAGCCATAATTCTAATAGTAGCTCACGGCATCACCTCATCTATACTCTTCTGCCTCGCTAACATAATATATGAACGAACTCACACACGGACGCTAACTATAATACAAGGAATTCAAACTACCCTCCCTCTAATAACAGCCTTCTGACTTATAGCCAACCTAACAAACATAGCCATCCCACCAACAATTAATCTAATAGGAGAAATCATAATTACCTCAACAGTATTCAACTGATCCCCCCCAACCCTAATTCTAACAGGGTCAGCAGCAACCATCACAGCTATCTACTCTATATACATATTCTCAGCAATTCAACAAGGAAAAACACAAAAAGATATAATAATTTACCCTCCACAAACCCGAGAATACTTAGTTCTAATTCTACATGTAATACCAATAATCCTACTAATAATTAACCCACAAACCACTACATTAACCTAACTACGCCGCGTTAGTTTAAAAAACATTAGCCTGTGGAGCTAAAAATGGGCTAACACACCCCACGCAGCTGAAAGGTTTACAAGAACTGCTAACTCCTACCCACTAGTGCTAACCCACTAGACCTTTCAACTTTTAAAGGAAAGCAGCTATCCGGTGACCTTAGGAGTCAAGACCCTTGGTGCAAATCCAAGTAAAAGTAGTGAACCCAACACTTAACCTTGACACAACAATAATCTCAACACTGACCATCCTATCTACACTAGTACTATTCACTTCCTTTCTACAAAAAAACACCAAATTTAACCTTTCCCCAGAAACAACAGTTATAACATCCTTCATAATCTCAACCATCCCAACAATACTCTCACTAAAACTCACCCCCCACAGTACATCAATTAGTCTAACCATAATACAAACTTCAACCCTCAACATCCACTCAACAATCTCTACCAGCCTAAACTCCAACCTATTCCTATCCATCGCCCTATTTGTAACATGAGCAATTATACAATTCTCCTCCTGGTACATAAAAGATGCCCCAAAAATCAAACTTTTTAAAAAATACTTAATAGCGTTTCTAATTGCAATAATTATCCTAATACTTGCAGGCAGTATAATTCAACTATTTATTGGCTGAGAGGGTGTCGGTATCATATCTTTTTTACTTATTAACTGATGATACGCCCGCACATACGCCAATTCATCAGCTATACAAGCAATAACATACAACCGAATCGGGGACATCGGAGTTATTTTAATCCTAGCATGACTTGCCACAAACCAAACTTCATGAGATATGCAATCCATAGATCCTGACATAAACACAACAATACTAACAACTGGACTAATCCTAGCCGCCGCAGGAAAATCCGCACAATTCTTCATACACATGTGACTACCAAGTGCAATAGAAGGCCCAACTCCAGTTTCAGCCCTACTCCACTCTAGCACCATAGTTGTAGCTGGCATCTATCTACTAACCCAAATACACCACCTAATTAAAAACTCCAATATCTCTATAAATATCTGCCTATGATTAGGGGCGACCACCAGCCTATACGCCTCAATAACTGCTATATGTCAAAATGACCTTAAAAAAATTATTGCCATATCAACACTAAGCCAACTTGGCCTAATAATAGCTGCCATCGGACTCAACCAACCAAACCTTTCATTCATACATATTTCAACACACGCCTCAACCAAAGCAGCACTATTCTTATGCGCCGGTTCACTGATCCACAACCTACAAAACGAACAAGATATTCGAAAAATAGGAAACATAAAAGCCATACTACCAATCACATCAACATGCCTCGTTATCGCCAGCCTAGCCCTAATAGGCATGCCATTCTTATCCTGTTTCTACTCTAAAGACCCGATTATCGAAACCACCCTCACATCAAAAACAAACACATGGGTCCTAATTATAGTCATAACAGCAACTGCTATAACATCCACCTACTCTATACGAATAATTTACTACACCCTAACTAAATATACTCGAAATAAACCAACTATAATAATCAAAGAAACCACCAACCAAATCAACCCAATCATTCGACTAACAATCATATCAATCCTAGCCGGCACCCTGCTTTCCATTATTATAGCCCAAACAACCTCAGATCCAACCCTCCCAACAACAATAAAACTAACCCCAATACTAGCAATACTAACAGGAATTTACTTAACCATTGAAACACTAGACAAACCATCCACCCACACCCCAAAACAAAAAAACCCATTACTTATTCTGATAAACCAACTTGCCTTCTTCAAAATTACCCACCGATGAACACCAAAAAACACCCTAAAAATAGGAACCATAATTGCAACCCAACTAGTTGATCTTTTATGACTAGAAAAAACAGGTCCAAAGACCATCACACAAATAAACAAGAATTCTTCTAAACTAACCAACCCATTAACCGGACTCATAAAATTATACCTATCATCTATCGCAATTACCACAGCATTAGCCCTATTCACAACACACCTCTGACTAACAACCAACTAAAGCCCCCAAACGCCACCCACACACCAAATCTAAAACTACAAATAATGTTAATAACAGCACCACCCCTAGAATCAAAAAACAACCTCCCCCAAAAGAATATAATAATACTACCCCCCCTAAATCAACAACAACACTATTTAACAAAACAACACCACCAACCACACCCTCATCAAAAAATCACTCCCCCCCCGCATATCACCACAAACAAAACAAATACCCCAAAAATCCAACCACATACAAAAAAACAGACCGATTACCCCAAGCCTCCGGATATATGTCAGATGATATTGCAACCGAATAAACAAACACCACCAATATCCCACCCAAATAAACCAACATCAATACCAATGAAATAAAAGTACTACTCAAACCAGCCATAATACCAGCACCAAAAACAGACGCTAAAGCTAACGATACCCCCCCAAAGTACGGAGAAGGATTGCTAGCCACCCCCCCCATAAAAAATAGGAAAAAACACAACATTAAAAGATACATCGTTCTCACCTGGACTAAAACCAGAACCTTCAACACGAAAAACTGATGTTGTTATTCAACTATAAAAACCATGACCATTGCACGAAAATCCAACCCAGCTCTAAAAATTATTAACCACTCACTTATCGACCTGCCCACCCCAACAAACATCTCAACAGCCTGAAACTTCGGATCATTACTGGGCCTTATACTAGTAACACAAATTACAACCGGACTATTCCTAGCAATACACTACACAGCCGATATTAACCTAGCATTCTCCTCCATTGCACACATCTCCCGAGAAGTAAACTTTGGCTGACTAATACGAAACCTACATGCCAACGGAGCATCAATATTCTTTATTTGCATTTACCTGCACATCGGACGAGGCCTATATTACTCTTCCTACCTGTACAAAGAAACATGAAACATCGGCATTATACTTCTATTCCTAACAATGGCCACCGCATTCTTAGGCTATATCTTACCCTGAGGACAAATATCATTCTGAGGGGCAACCGTAATCACCAACATATTATCTGCAATCCCATACATTGGCAACAACCTTGTAAACTGAATTTGAGGTGGATTTTCAGTAAACAATCCAACACTAATTCGATTCTTCACACTACACTTCTTAACACCATTTTTAATCGCCGGAACTACTATACTACATCTACTGTTTCTACATGAAACTGGCTCCAACAACCCAACAGGACTCTCTTCTAACTCTGATAAAGTATCATTCCACCCATACTTCCCACTAAAAGACCTAACTACTGCAACAACAACCATTACCCTACTAACACTAATCGCCCTGTTTTTACCAACACTACTAACGGACCCACAAAATTTTTCACCTGCCAACCCACTTTCAACCCCACCACATATCATACCAGAATGATACTTCCTCTTCGCCTACACCATCTTACGATCTATTCCAAACAAACTCGGAGGAGTCATAGCCCTATTCATATCAATCCTAATCCTTATTCTCATACCCCTTCTTCACACCTCCAAACAACGAACAATAAAATTTCGACCCTTCTCACAACTAATATTTTGAACCATAACAGCAAACATCCTAATTTTAACATGAATCGGTAGCCAACCAGTCGAACAACCACTTACAACAATCGGCCAAATTTCTACTACACTATACTTTCTAATTATCATTATACTCACACCTACACTAGCCCTAATAGAAAACAAAACTCTATAAACAGTCCCAGTAGCTAACACTTCAAAGCGTTGGCCTTGTAAACCAAAGACGGGTTTCAACCCCTGGGTCAAACATTAGCCTTATACAACTCCAAGCTTAGCCTTATACAACTCCAAGCTTAGCCTTATACAACTCCAAGCTTAGCCTTATACAACTCCAAGCTTAGCCTTATACAACTCCAAGCTTAGCCTTATACAACTCCAAGCTTAGCCTTATACAACTCCAAGCTTAGCCTTATACAACTCCAAGCTTAGCCTTATACAACTCCAAGCTTAGCCTTATACAACTCCAAGCTTAGCCTTATACAACTCCAAGCTTAGCCTTATGTGCCCCCACAACTAGGTTTTTCAAATATCTCTCGAAGCGCCGCCACACCCGAGAAATTATAGCCAAACCTAATCGCCTAATAAACTTCACTCTCCTAACCAAAACCCTAAAATACATCTACGTACACTACAATTTTTACATTATCTACACAAAACAACAAAACAACCACTAACATAAATTTGAACCACACCCACCTACAACATACTTTATACTCACCCGAAGCTTCACTCACTCAATTTTAACAAAAATAAAACACCACATAACCCGACCTCCACTCTATATTTTAGCCGTTTTTTACTCAAAAAAAAGCAGATAAAGATCGAGATTAAATTACCAGGTTAGGCCACACAATTTTCTTCGCAACACACTAGACCCATTTTCAATAAAAAACCCCCCGGGCGCCGCCACGCCCAACCTTTGCCACTCGACTCTGATTGACAGTTATCTGACGACAAAATTAAAATATTAGTAACTTTTTAGTCATCGTAATTTGACGAAAACAGCCTATGTATTAATATAATACATATGTATATAGTACATCTAGTTATTTTCCTCATACATATCATATTATACATATATATTATTAATATTACTAGCTACATATTATGCTTATTTCACATATACTTCTCGACCTCATGGATATCATCTTCCAATCGTGGCCTCTCTTATCACTGAAGCATCTTGATCGTCCAATAGATGGATTTATTTATCTGGCAACTCACGAGAGATCAGCAACCCGCCATTGTAAGATACGCCGTTACCAGTCTCGTGGCTCATACCACACGTTACCACTAGTCTTGCCCTTTCCAAGACCTCGGGTTCCTATCTCAGGCACATTCTTGTATTAACACGCATACGGTGGTTTTTCCGAGACCTCTGATTAATGTGTGTGCTACATCTCACCCGTGACGTCGGCATTCCTTGGCACTCCCGGCATCTGGTATTTCTTTTTTTTTTCTCTTCGACTTTCACAACCGCATATCGAGCTCTCCACCGATCCCGGTTTAGCGGGACCTATTAATGAGATGTATAGTCCACTTTTATTTATGTTATTATATTCGTTTAATGCTTGGTAGACATAAAATTTCAAAAAAATCGCCATTTTTAACAGGCTTGTAAGGACCGCAGCACATTTTTTTCAAAAATATTTGCTAAATTTGGCTGCAAAGCTAAAATTCCTGCTAAAATTTTAGTGCCCTTTTTGCGCGGAAAAGACCCGTTTCTGCTTTTTTTTAAAACACCGTTTCACTTAAGAATTCGACCGTGAAAAATTCAAAACACCCAAAAATATACAAGAGGATTTTCGTTTTTTTCCGATTTTTCCGCCCAAAAAAAAATCCGATCTCCTAACTTTTCGTCAACGCATTTTTCAAAAATTGAAAAAAAATTTACATTTTTTTTAAAAAAAATGGCCATTTTTTTAAAAATTTTGGCCATTTTTTTAAAAATTTTAACATTTTTTTAAAAAAAAAATTTTTTTCCAAAAATTCTTTCATTTAGCAAGGATCTTCTACCGAGTGACACATCACAAAAAGTGAAAATTTTCCATTTTTCCAAAAATTATTAACCAATAACTTCTAGATTAGCCAGTAAGTCTACTACTCTCAGTACCTTACTAGATTTTACACATTAAAAGAGGAAATGGACATCCATCACCGACTCCCAAAGCCGGAATTTTAGTTAAAACTATCTTTTAAAATTTTTAAATTTTAAAAAAACAAAAATTTACACGGCAAGTCTTGGACCGAAAATTTTTATCATTTTTTCAAAACACAATATCCCCCTTGAACGCACCAAATTCTTTTTCGTATATATATATATATATACAAAAAGATAATATGCAAGATGTTGCATATTATCTTTCATATATATATATATATGAATAAATAAATGCATATACATTAATTACACACCAAGTCCTGGACCGAAAACACTTTTTAATAT